ACTTTATTTATTATATTAAAATATTGTATTTATATTATATACATCTGAAACCTAACGCATGAAAAAATTAATATTTATCGATAACACTCAGGCTTTTTTTTTTTAAGGACAAGAACATTGGCTCGTTCATTGTACATATCCATTTTAGTTAGGAATTCTGCATAAAAATAAATACAAATGATCTTGAACTACGACATCTGCTCATATATATAATCTATGTCTATGTTTTACAATAAACAATAAAAAGGAGGATTCTCAATGCGAGATATAAAAACATATCTCTCCACGGCACCTGTGCTAAGTACTCTATGGTTTGGGTCTTTAGCGGGTCTATTGATAGAGATTAATCGTTTATTCCCAGACGCCTTGTCATTTCCTTTTTTTTGATTCTAGTTATTAATATGCAAAAAATAAATAAATTTAGAGATTTAATTCTACAGTGGCGTGATTAAAAAAAAAAATGTATTAAACCCAAGCAAAAAGTTGATCTAATAAAATGATATTTGGAAAAACATAAATGGAAATGCGGGTCCAGTCTAGGAGAGGCTCCACGAAATCATAACATAGTAAAGAAGATACATAAATGAAATATTGGTATTAGTATTAGGAATAATTGAGAGTTAGAAAAAAATTGTATTACTTAAAATTATATATAATATTATAATATATAATTGATATTTAAATAAAATTAAATAAAAAAATATATATCTTCAATCTATTTAATTTTAATTATTACTCTTAATTAATTCAATTAATTAATATTAATTACAATGAAATCTTTAGAAAATTAATTTCAAATTAATAACTTCTATTAATTTTTTGTTCTTTTTATTTTCAGATCGAAAAAGAAAGAAAAGTTAAGTCGATCCAAAGGGGGTTCATGGCCAAGGGTAAAGATGTAAGGGTCATAGTTATTTTGGAATGTACTTGTTGTTGTGCTCGAAATGGTGTCAATAAAGAATCGCGGGGTATTTCTAGATATATTACTCAAAAGAATCGACACAATACACCCAGTCGATTAGAATTGAGAAAATTTTGTATTTATTGTCACAGGCATACGATTCATGGGGAAATAAAGAAATAGATCGAACGGAACATAACATATGTGCAATCTTTCCATTCCAACTCAAAGAGCAGAAAGAGGAAGAACATATAACATAATCATAATATAATACAAATTATATTAAAATTATAAATTATACAAATAAAACCCTACTTCGGCCGGATCTGAAATTAATAAAGAAATAGAATTTTAGAAATAAGGAATAAACCATGGATAAATCTAAGCAACCTTTTCGTAAATCCAAGCTTTCTTTTCGTCGGCGTTTGCCCCCAATTGTCTCGGGGGATCGAATTGATTATAGAAACATGAGTTTAATTAGTCGATTTATTAGTGAACAAGGAAAAATATTATCTAGACGGGTAAATAAATTGACCTTGAAACAACAACGATTAATTACTATTGCTATAAAACAAGCTCGTATTTTATCTTCGTTACCTTTTCTTAATAATGAGAAACAATTTGAGAGAACCGAGTCGATCCCTAGAACTGCGGGTCCTAGAGCCAGAAATAAATAGGCATATTCCTCAATTGACTCAAAACTCCAATTGGAATTCAAGCTCAAATAGATTTGGATGTTTTGCTCGAAAAGGCCCAGAATCCAGGTTTAATTCTTGTCTTATAAGAAACAAAAAAAGGGGGATAAGCAATTTTTTTTATTGAAGCATGTTCGTTCATTCCTACTACTTTTCTTATCTTAAATTTTATCTAAATTTAGTTTATTCTATCTTCCCGGAGTTCATTCTCCGGGGAATTCTTGTTCAATCATTCCTGTATATTACTTTCTAATTTCCTTTATTTTATGATTTTATTGGAAATCATGTAAAGACAATTCTTATTTGATATAGCTATTTGCGCAAGTATTTTACGATTAAGAAGCAATTGCCCCTTGTATAGATTGTGTATTAATCGACTATAACTATGGAATACTTTATTCTCGCGAGTTACTGCATTTATCCGAGTGATCCACAAACGACGAAAATTTATCTTTTGCCTGCCCCTATCTCGATGAGAGGAAACCAAAGCTCTCATTTTATGTTGAGTAATTGTTCGTGTAAGTCTTGAATGAGCCCCTGTTGATGCAAATACACGAATTTTTGTTCGACGTCTCCGAGCTGTATACCCTCGTTTAACTCTGGTCATTGAATCAAATTAAACTTTAATGAATAACTAATTGAATTCTCTTCTTTCAGTCATTATTTGTCCCCCCGGTCGGTTAATAACAAAACGGATTATTCCGATATATAAAATATAAATTCCAATGGCTTTTGCTACTATGACCTTCCCAACCACTATTTTTTATTTTTATTCTTTCCAGGCCAGACATTTGGTTCACCTGGAACTAAGAAATTCTACCAAATACTATACAAAAAAATAGTGGGTTCCTTCGTTTCTATGGTTACTTCTTAAACGGTGAGGCCCTCTCTATGCGCCGGAGCCTCATCTCTCATTTAATCAAATGGTATTGTTAACTTGTATAGTTAACATTCTTTGGCTCTACCCATTAATTATACAGTAATAGGCCTTTTCACAATAAGAGCTATCCATACAGTGACGGCATTTAATTATGAAAGTTGGCTAGGTAGCTGACCCTGTTAGTCCGTTCTTTCAAGAATATGGGCATAACCTTTTTGTTTTGCTTCTTATCCTTATAATACCATTTCCTCCGCTTAATGGATAACCATTTGCTACCAATGGAGAATTGCTTCTCATCTCAAATTGAGGTGGTTGGATTTGCACCAATGAAAACCATAAATTCCATACACAATATACAAGAAACAATAAGGGTATATAATATATCCCCATTTTAGATAGTAAATGGCGTTCTTTTACTCTATCTATTCATTGGTATTAATCATTGATACTGGAAAAATTGTCTCATTTGCTCGAGCTCATGATCTGAACGAGTCGCACATACACCCTAGTACATGTTCCTCGACGCTGAGGACATCCTCGAAGAGCGGGGGATTTCGTGACATTTTTTATTGGCTGTCTTGTGTTTCTAATAAGTTGTTTAATAGTTGGCATGTCGGATATATAAAATTATATTATAGAATGGGTTGGTTTAGATCGATCTTAACCTGATTGATGATTATTAATTATTTCGATTCAATATAAGATATCAAATCGTGTAAAATTAGAATTATGGTTGAAAATAAAACGGAATCATGGATTTATACGAAATCCGAAGTATTTTCATTTTCAACCGCTACAAGATCAACAATGCCATGGGCTTGGGCTTCTGTTGCCGACATAAAAACATCTCTTTCCATGTCTTCGGATATAACCCACAAAGGGTTGCCTGTTCTTTGTACATAAACTTTTGTGAGGTTTTCGCGAAGTTTCAGCAGTTCTTCCGCTTCCAGGATAAATTCTCCTGCCTGTGCCTCATAAAAAGAACTAGCAGGTTGGTGAATCATAACCCTGATGATATTGAGATAACATCATGAATGGTTCTTCTATCTCGCATGATGGGATTTAAATTAAAGGGATAAAAAAAGAAGAAAAAAATAGAATTGAACAACCGTACAGGCACCTTTTGTGCATTGCATACGGCTCTGCAATGGAATTTACTAACCCCCTCCCTCCTCCAGAGAAGAGGGGAAGAAATAGAATCTATCCGATCCAGCCAGATCGTTGAATAATCCATTTGCCATCCTTCTTTTCATAAGAGTAAAAAAATACTACGATGGTTCTGTTGCTTTATATTAGATATTTATATATTTATCTAGTTTGTGATTTGGCAATCCCAAAGTGTCTTTCTGATATGATCAAATAAGGAAAAAATGATTTGTGACGCTAAAATGTCCTCCCGACACATAAGATAAAATCGCATTTCATACTACTATCTCGATACAAAATCTCATGTTATAAAAAACAATAATGGTTTGTTCATATCGAACTCAAAGTGCCATGCTATTATTACTTAATTTTTCCTAATTCGATTATTTATATTTGATATGGCGAAGGCATAGTCTTTTTTTTTTTTTTTTTAACTCATTGGCGCCAAGCGTGAGGGAATGCTAGACGTTTGGTAATTTCTCCTCCAACCAGAATGAAAGATCCCATTGAAGCAGCTAATCCCATGCATATTGTATGTACATCGGGTGGCACAAATTGCATAGTATCATAAATGGCTATTCCTGGTATTACCCATCCGCCGGGAGAGTTTATAAACAAATAAAAATCCCTAGTATTATCTTCTATACTGAGATATACCATGAGACCCACAAGTTGATTGGAGATCTCGCTATCAACTTCTTGGCCTAAAAAAAGTAATCTTTCTCGATGAAGTCGGTTGATTAGGACAAAATTGTATCCCTTAGGAACCGTACGTGCACCTTTGGATGCATACGGTTCAAAAAATTGCGAAAAAAAAAAATCAATCAATGTATCAATTACAGTCTTTATTTATTTTTTTTTTGTAACAGGTTTTTTTGTTTTTATAAAGAAGGGCTTTTCTTCGATTTTTCAAAAACATGAGTTTTGGTTCCCTTTCTCTTCCTTATCAAAAAAAATTATTGAACTTATTAAACTAACCTCTCATTGATGTATTATTTCATCGAAATTCAAATCACGATGTCATTTTCTTGTTCTTGAATGGGCCCTTTCAATTCTTTTAGGTTCGTGTTCTACTCCGGGTAAAGATTTGTCCAAATTCTATTTGCACATATAGGGCAAATTATCTCAGTACCGCTTCTTTTTTTTTATGTTTCATTTCATGCTTTCCCTCAAATTATTCCATGTATTCATCTTATTATTCCATGCCATTCAATGGCAATTTGAGATCACTCCTAATAATATATAGAAAGCATAAATTAAATATAAATAAAGAATGTTTATGATACAAATAGTAATCATATATATTACCAATTTGATATTTTATGAACGGAGCCTGGATACTTTATTTTATCGTTACAAGTTAACCATAAATTCTTAATAATATTGATCCCCAATATAAATGGATCTAATTGCACTTCACGCTCCGAATAATTGATGGTTCAATCAATATTTCTTGGGCGAAACGGAGGATATCCCGATCGGTGGAGACAACGGGTAAACCCCATATGACCTAATATATCTGACAAGCCGCACTATACGTCAACCCAAACTGCGTCTTCCTCTCCAGGATTCCGAAAAGGTACTTTTGGAACACCAACGGGCATTAAATTAAAGAAAAAAGTTAAGTACTATACTTCACTTTAATATGGAAACGTACCAATGAATTTATTGTCTTCATTTTTTTCTGTTTATTCTATTTTAAACATAAATTTGGATACATGGATTGGGTGAAGATTTCCGGAAGAAGACAGAATGAATAAAGAATTTTCACGAGCGGGTCGATCATTTGAATGATAAACAAGTATCTACGCATTCATTCTACAAAAAAAAAAGGGGGCCCAACCCCCATTGCGTATTGGTACTTATCGAGTATAGAATAGATCTGCTTCTCTTTGTTCTTACGAACAAAATTGTTCCGTTATTTTCAATGGAACGAAATAAATCTTAACCCTTTCTTATACAAAATCTACTGAAAAGGTTAGGTACATAACATAGTATAGTCTTTTCAATGCGATAAAGTTACATAGTGTCCATTTTTCTTTGATATTTGATAAAAAAGGGGTATTTCCATGGGTTTACCTTGGTATCGTGTTCATACTGTCGTATTGAATGATCCCGGTCGGTTGCTTTCTGTCCATATAATGCATACAGCTCTAGTTTCTGGTTGGGCCGGCTCGATGGCTCTATACGAATTAGCAGTTTTTGATCCTTCTGACCCGGTTCTTGATCCAATGTGGAGACAGGGTATGTTCGTTATACCCTTTATGACTCGTTTAGGAATAACCAATTCATGGGGTGGGTGGAATATTTCAGGAGGAACTATACCGAATCCGGGTATTTGGAGTTACGAAGGTGTGGCAGGGGCACATATTGTGTTTTCTGGCTTGTGCTTCTTGGCAGCTATCTGGCATTGGGTGTATTGGGATCTAGAAATATTCTCTGATGAACGCACCGGAAAACCTTCTTTGGATTTGCCCAAGATCTTTGGAATTCATTTATTTCTCTCAGGGTTGGCTTGCTTTGGCTTTGGCGCATTTCATGTAACAGGCTTGTATGGTCCTGGAATATGGGTGTCCGATCCTTATGGGCTAACTGGAAAAGTACAATCCGTAAATCCAGCGTGGGGCGCAGAAGGTTTTGATCCTTTTGTTTCGGGAGGAATAGCCTCTCATCATATTGCAGCGGGTACATTGGGCATATTAGCGGGTTTATTTCATCTTAGTGTCCGTCCGCCTCAACGTCTATACAAAGGATTACGTATGGGCAATATTGAAACTGTACTTTCCAGCAGTATCGCTGCTGTTTTTTTCGCAGCTTTCGTAGTTGCTGGAACTATGTGGTATGGTTCAGCAACTACCCCAATTGAATTATTTGGCCCCACTCGTTATCAGTGGGATCAGGGATACTTCCAGCAAGAAATATATCGAAGAGTTGGCACAGGACTAGCTGAAAATCTGAGTTTTTCGGAAGCTTGGTCTAAAATCCCCGAAAAATTAGCTTTTTATGATTACATTGGTAATAATCCGGCAAAAGGGGGATTATTCAGAGCCGGCTCAATGGACAGCGGGGATGGAATAGCTGTTGGATGGTTAGGACACCCCATCTTTAGAGATAAAGAAGGCCGCGAGCTTTTTGTACGTCGTATGCCCACTTTTTTTGAAACATTCCCCGTAGTTTTGGTAGACGGAGACGGAATTGTGAGAGCCGATGTTCCTTTTAGAAGGGCAGAATCCAAGTATAGTGTCGAACAAGTAGGTGTAACTGTCGAGTTCTATGGTGGCGAACTCAATGGAGTCAGTTATAGTGATCCTGCTACTGTGAAAAAATATGCTAGACGCGCCCAATTAGGTGAAATTTTTGAATTAGACCGAGCTACTTTGAAATCCGATGGTGTTTTTCGGAGCAGTCCAAGGGGTTGGTTCACTTTTGGGCATGCTACATTTGCTTTGCTCTTCTTTTTCGGACACATTTGGCATGGCGCTAGAACCTTGTTCAGAGATGTTTTTGCTGGTATTGATCCAGATTTGGATTCTCAAGTAGAATTTGGAGCATTCCAAAAACTTGGAGATCCAACTACAAGAAGACAAGTAGTCTGATAGAATATTACTCTGGTATCTTTCGTCTCCACTTTTTTTATTTGATGACATTTTGATGACATAAGGTACCAGAAAAATCGTGACTTGATTGAATCGCCATCTTTAATTCTTTCCCTTTCTTTACTATAGTAAATGATCCAAAATGAATAGGTGTGGAAGCTATAATTGTAAACCACGATCAAATCTATGGAAGCATTGGTTTATACATTTCTCTTAGTCTCGACTTTAGGAATAATTTTTTTCGCTATCTTTTTTCGAGAACCACCTAAGGTTCCGACTAAA